GCTAGTGTAGCTTAATTCAAAGTATGGCACTGAAAATGCTAAGATGAAAAATAATATTTTCCGCAAGCATGAAAGGTTTAGTCCTAGCCTTAGTGTTAATTGTAACTAAAATTATACATGCAAGTTTCAGCACTCCTGTGAAAATGCCCTAATCAATCTATGTCAATTGACTAGGAGCGGGTATCAGGCACACATCGTTTAGCCCAAGACACCTTGCTAAGCCACACCCCCAAGGGATCTCAGCAGTAATAAACATTGATACATAAGCGAAAGCTTGAATCAGTTAAAGTCAATAGGGTTGGTAAATCTCGTGCCAGCCACCGCGGTTATACGAGTAACCCAAATTAACACTTCACGGTGTAAAGAGTGATTTAAGGAAAAACTACTACCATTAAAGTTAAAACTTCATTCAACTGTTATACGTACACATGAACAGAATAATCAACAACGAAAGTGACTTTATACAATCAGTAATCTTGACGTCACGACAGTTAGGACTCAAACTAGGATTAGAAACCCTACTATGCCTAACTATAAACCTAGACAATAATCCACTATATTGTTCACCAGAGTACTACAAGCGCTAGCTTAAAACCCAAAGGACTTGGCGGTGTCCCACACCCACCTAGAGGAGCCTGTTCTATAACCGATAATCCTCGTTAAACCTCACCACTTCTTGCCATCCCCGCCTATATACCGCCGTCGTCAGCTTACCTTATGAGAGACAAAAAGTAAGCACAAAGAACCTAAACTTCTACACGTCAGGTCGAGGTGTAGCGAATGAAGTGGAAAGAAATGGGCTACATTTTTTAATCAAAAAATACGGACAGTAAACTGAAAAATTACTTAAAGGTGGATTTAGCAGTAAGAAAAGACCAAAATACTTTACTGAAACTGGCCCTGGGACGCGCACACACCGCCCGTCACTCTCCTCAACAGCACTCACATTTCTTACTAAAAACTTTTCCTAAATAAGAGGAGGCAAGTCGTAACATGGTAAGTGTACTGGAAAGTGCACTTGGAATCAGAATGTAGCTAAACTAGTAAAGCACCTCCCTTACACCGAGGAGATATCCGTGCAACTCAGATCACTCTGAACCTTCAAACTAGCCTGATCACCCAACCAAACTTAACCTTATAAACCATATAAACATACTAACTCACTATTAAAACATTTTAACCTCTCAAGTATAGGCGACAGAAAAAGACAACCAGCGCAATAGTCTCAGTACCGCAAGGGAAAGTTGAAAAAGAAATGAAACAAATCACCAAAGTATAAAAAAGCAGAGACTTAAACTCGTACCTTTTGCATCATGATTTAGCCAGACAAACTAGGCAAAAAGACCTTAAGTCTAACTTCCCGAAACTAAACGAGCTACTTCGAAGCAGCACAACCAAGAGCCAACCCGTTTCTGTGGCAAAAGAATGGGAAGACTTCCAAGTAGCGGTGACAAACCTATCGAGTTTAGTGATAGCTGGTTACCTGAAAAAAGGATTTTAGTCCTGCATTAACTTTTTTACCACTAAACAAGATCATCTTATTAAAGTGTAACATAAAAATTAAAAGTCATTTAAAAGAGGTACAGCCCTTTTAAACCAAGATACAACTTTAAATGGTGGGTATTGATCATAATTAAAAAGATTATCTCCCCAGTAGGCCTAAAAGCAGCCACCTGAAAAGCTAGCGTCACAGCTCCAGTCCCAAAAATTCCACAATACCGATAAACTATCATAACCCCCAAACTCTATATCAGGTTATTTTATACATAAATATAAAAGAACTTATGCTAAAATGAGTAATAAGAGGCCAAACCTCTCCTGACATAAGTGTAAATCAGAAAGAATTAAATCACTGATAATTAAACGAATCCCCTGAGGTTATTATACTAACAAACAATTAGCCAGATAAGCCTATCTAATAATTCGTTAACCCCACACAGGAATGTCACAAAGAAAGATTAAAAGAAAGTAAAGGAACTCGGCAAACACAAACTCCGCCTGTTTACCAAAAACATCGCCTCCTGCCCAAACTATAGGAGGTCCAGCCTGCCCTGTGATAACATTTTAACGGCCGCGGTATCTTGACCGTGCAAAGGTAGCGTAATCACTTGTCTTTTAAATGAAGACCTGTATGAAAGGCACCACGAGAGTTTAACTGTCTCTACTTTCCAATCAATGAAATTGATCTTCCCGTGCAGAAGCGGGAATAAACACATTAGACGAGAAGACCCTATGGAGCTTAAAACACTTAAATTAATTACGTAACTATATCATTATCCCAAGGATAAAAACAAATAATACAACATTCCTAATTTAACATGTTTTTGGTTGGGGTGACCAAGGAGAAAAACAAACCCTCCTTATCGACTAAGTATTATATATACTTAAAAATTAGAATGACAATTCTAAATGATAAAACATTTATCGAAAGATGACCCAGGATATTCTCAACCTGAGCAATGAACCAAGTTACCCTAGGGATAACAGCGCAATCCTTTCTCAGAGTTCCTATCGACGAAAGGGTTTACGACCTCGATGTTGGATCAGGACATCCTAATGGTGCAACCGCTATTAAGGGTTCGTTTGTTCAACGATTAACAGTCCTACGTGATCTGAGTTCAGACCGGAGAAATCCAGGTCAGTTTCTATCTATGAAAAATTTTTCCTAGTACGAAAGGATTGGAAAAATAGAGCCAATACTCCAAGTACGCTCTACTCTCATCTATTGAAACAAACTCAAATAGATAAGAAAGAAACACCTATCGCCCAAAAAAAGGGTAGTTGTTGGGGTGGCAGAGCCTGGCAAATGCAAAAGACCTAAACTCTTTATTTCAGAGGTTCAAATCCTCTCCCCAATTATGCTCCAAACCATTTCACTATATCTAATTAACCCACTAGCTTATATCATTCCAATTCTACTAGCTACTGCCTTCCTAACTCTCATTGAACGAAAACTTCTAGGTTATATACAATTCCGTAAAGGTCCAAACGTAGTTGGGCCTTACGGTCTTTTACAACCAATTGCAGACGGCATTAAACTATTTATCAAAGAACCCATCCGTCCATCAACATCCTCCCCCCTTTTATTCCTCATTGCCCCTACAATTGCCCTAGCCCTAGCTCTATTGATATGAATACCACTACCACTACCACATTCCATCCTCAACCTAAACCTAGGCCTACTATTCATCCTAGCAATCTCAAGCCTAACTGTATATACCATCCTAGGTTCAGGATGAGCATCAAACTCAAAATACGCATTAATAGGTGCTTTACGAGCCGTAGCCCAAACCATCTCCTATGAAGTAAGCCTAGGACTCATCCTTCTATCAATAATCATCTTCACAGGTGGATTCACCCTCCATACCTTCAATACAACCCAAGAAACTATATGATTACTAATCCCAGGATGACCCCTAGCCCTAATATGATACATCTCTACCCTAGCAGAAACTAACCGAGCACCATTCGATCTCACAGAAGGAGAATCAGAACTAGTATCTGGATTTAACATCGAATATGCAGGAGGCCCATTTGCTCTATTCTTCTTAGCCGAATATACTAATATCCTAATAATAAACACCTTATCCGTCATCTTATTCATAGGAACATCATATGACCCCTTCACACCCCAAACCTCAACATTCACCCTTATAACAAAAGCTACTATACTAACCCTTCTCTTTCTATGAATCCGAGCATCATATCCACGATTTCGCTATGACCAACTAATACATCTAGTATGAAAAAACTTCCTACCACTCACCCTAGCAATTATCCTATGACATTTAGCCCTACCACTTGCAACAGCAAGTCTCCCCCCACTAACCTAACCAGGAAGTGTGCCTGAACCAAAGGATTACTTTGATAGAGTAAATAACAAGAGTTAAAATCTCTTCACTTCCTTTAGAAAAATAGGACTCGAACCTATACCTAAGAGATCAAAACCCTCCGCACTTCCACTTACACTACTCTCTAAGTAAAGTCAGCTAAACAAGCTTTTGGGCCCATACCCCAACCATGTTGGTTAAAATCCTTCCTTTACTAATGAACCCAACAACATTAATTATCATTATCCTAAGCCTCGGACTAGGAACCACCCTAACATTTATTGGTTCCCATTGACTCCTACTCTGAATAGGCCTAGAAATTAACACCCTAGCCATCATCCCAATAATAATTCACCAACACCATCCACGAGCAGTAGAAGCCACCACAAAATACTTTATTACCCAAGCTACCGCATCTGCCCTACTACTATTCGCTAGCACAACAAATGCCTGAATCACAGGCCAATGAAACATAACCGAATTATTAAACCCAACTTCTACCACACTAATCACAATTGCCCTAGCATTAAAAATTGGACTTGCACCACTACACTTCTGATTACCAGAAGTACTTCAAGGACTAAACCTCACCACAGGACTGATCCTATCAACATGACAAAAACTCGCTCCATTCGCTATTCTCTTCCAACTCCATCCCCTCCTCAATCCAAACCTACTCATCCCACTAGGAATACTATCAACTATCATCGGAGGCTGAGGAGGCCTTAATCAAACCCAACTACGAAAAATCCTAGCATATTCCTCAATTGCTAATATAGGCTGAATAATTATCATCCTACATTACAACCCTAACCTAACACAACTAAACCTTATCCTATATATCATCATAACCCTCACAACATTCCTATTATTTAACACATTCAACTCAACAAAAATCAACTCAATCGCATCATCATCATCAAAATCCCCACTCCTATCAACCATAGCCCTCACAACTCTACTATCACTAGGAGGACTCCCTCCATTATCCGGATTCATACCTAAATGATTAATCCTACAAGAATTAACAAAACAAAACCTAACCACCCCAGCCACTATCATAGCTATTGCAGCACTACTAAGCTTATTCTTCTATCTACGATTATCATATACAACAACACTAACTATAAACCCAAATTCATTAAATATATCCTCATCCTGACGAACAAAAACAACCCACCCAAACCTCCTACTAACTATAACAGCCTCACTCTCCATTCTCCTTCTACCACTCACACCTACTATCCTCACCACTATAACATAAGAAATTTAGGTTAACTAGACCAAAAGCCTTCAAAGCTTTAAGTAGAAGTGAAAACCCTCTAATTTCTGATAAGATTTGCAAGACTTTATCTCACATCTTCTGAATGCAACCCAGATACTTTAATTAAGCTAAAACCTTCTAGATAGATAGGCCTCGATCCTATAAAATCTCAATTAACAGCTAAGTGTTCAATCCAACGAACTTCTACCTAACTTTCTCCCGCTACAGGAAAAAAGCGGGAGAAAGTCCCGGGAGAAACTAACCTCCTTCTTCGGATTTGCAATCCAATGTAAACACCTACTGCAGAACTATGGAAAGAAGAGGAATTTAACCTCTGTATACGGAGCTACAATCCGCCACCTAGTTCTCGGCCATCTTACCTGTGGCAATTAATCGTTGACTCTTCTCTACAAACCACAAAGACATCGGCACCCTTTATTTAATCTTTGGTGCATGAGCAGGAATAGTGGGTTTAGCCCTTAGTCTTTTGATCCGAGCTGAACTAAGCCAACCTGGATCTCTCTTAGGAGATGATCAGATTTATAATGTGATTGTAACAGCCCATGCTTTCGTAATAATCTTCTTTATAGTAATACCAGTAATAATTGGTGGATTTGGGAACTGACTAGTACCTTTAATAATTGGTGCACCTGATATAGCTTTTCCACGGATAAACAATATAAGTTTTTGACTACTCCCCCCTTCATTTCTATTACTATTAGCTTCTGCAGGAGTAGAAGCTGGGGCAGGGACAGGCTGAACTGTGTATCCGCCATTAGCAGGTAACCTAGCCCATGCAGGGGCATCAGTTGACCTTACTATTTTTTCTCTACATCTAGCAGGAATTTCATCAATTTTAGCTTCTATTAACTTTATCACAACCATCATCAATATAAAACCACCAGCTATCTCCCAATATCAAACACCATTATTTGTTTGATCCATTCTTGTAACTACTATTCTTCTATTACTTTCATTACCAGTATTAGCAGCAGGAATTACAATATTACTTACAGACCGAAATCTTAACACAACCTTCTTTGATCCAGCAGGAGGAGGAGACCCTATTCTATATCAACATCTATTCTGATTCTTTGGACACCCAGAAGTTTATATCTTAATTCTTCCCGGCTTTGGAATAATTTCCCATGTAGTTGCCTATTACTCAGGTAAAAAAGAACCCTTTGGTTATATAGGGATAGTATGAGCAATAATAGCAATTGGTTTACTAGGTTTTATCGTCTGAGCCCATCATATATTCACAGTAGGAATAGATGTAGACACACGAGCTTATTTTACATCCGCAACAATAATCATTGCAATCCCCACAGGTGTTAAAGTATTTAGCTGATTAGCAACTCTTCATGGTGGCTCAATTAAATGAGAAACACCTCTATTATGAGCCCTAGGTTTTATCTTTCTATTCACTGTAGGAGGACTAACAGGAATTGTATTAGCTAACTCATCATTAGACATCGTTCTCCACGATACTTACTATGTGGTAGCCCATTTCCATTATGTTCTCTCCATGGGAGCAGTATTTGCTATTATAGCAGGTTTCATTCACTGATTTCCATTAATTTCAGGCTTTACTCTTCATTCAACCTGAACAAAAATTCAATTCGCATTAATATTTATTGGAGTAAACCTAACCTTCTTCCCACAGCATTTCCTAGGACTTGCAGGAATACCACGACGTTATTCAGATTACCCCGATGCATATACCCTTTGAAATGCAGTCTCTTCCATCGGCTCATTAGTATCACTAGTAGCTGTAATCTTATTATTATTTATTATTTGAGAAGCATTTGCTTCCAAACGAGAAGTTCTATCCATTGAACTACCACATACAAATGTAGAATGACTTCATGGCTGCCCTCCTCCATACCACACCTATGAAGAACCAGCTTTCGTACAAGTCCAACGAACTTTACTCTAGATCAAGAAAGGAAGGAATCGAACCCCCATGTGTTAGTTTCAAGCCAACCACATCACCACTCTGTCACTTTCTTTAATTAAGGTTCTAGTAAAACATATTACATTACTTTGTCAGAGTAAAATTGTGAGTTTAAACCCCACGTACCTTATAATGGCACACCCATCACAATTAGGATTTCAAGATGCAGCCTCCCCAGTTATAGAAGAACTTATCCACTTTCACGATCACACACTTATAATTGTATTCCTAATCAGTTCCCTCGTCCTTTATATCATTACAGCCATAGTATCAACAAAACTTACAAACAAATACATTCTTGACTCACAAGAAATTGAAATCGTTTGAACAATTCTCCCTGCTATCATTCTCATTATAATTGCCCTTCCATCCTTACGAATTCTATACTTAATGGATGAGATTAACGATCCACATTTAACAATTAAAGCCATAGGCCACCAATGATACTGAAGTTATGAATACACAGATTATGAAGATCTAACATTTGACTCTTATATAATCCAAACCCAAGACTTAACCCCAGGACAATACCGTCTATTAGAAACAGACCATCGAATAGTAGTTCCTATAGAATCACCCATTCGAGTCCTTGTCTCAGCAGAAGATGTCTTACACTCATGAACTGTTCCTGCCCTAGGAGTAAAAATAGATGCCGTACCAGGTCGATTAAATCAAACTGCCTTTATTATCTCCCGTCCAGGAGTTTACTATGGCCAATGTTCAGAAATTTGCGGAGCTAACCATAGCTTTATACCAATTGTAGTTGAAGCAGTCCCACTAGAACATTTTGAAGCCTGATCTTCATTAATACTAGAAGAAACCTCACTAAGAAGCTAAACCGGGCCTAGCATTAGCCTTTTAAGCTGAATATTGGTGATTCCCTACCACCCTTAGTGACATGCCCCAACTTAACCCCAACCCATGATTCTTAATCCTATTACTCTCATGAATTATATTCCTTACTATCTTACCAAAAAAAGTAGTAAAGTATTCATTTAATAATGAACCAACACCCAAAAGCGTAGAAAAACCAAAACCTGAATCTTGACACTGACCATGAATCTAAATTTCTTTGATCAATTCCTAAGCCCATCACTTTTAGGCATTCCATTAATTGCTATAGCAATCGTACTACCATGATTAATATTACCAACCCCAACACACCGATGACTAAACAATCGTCTAATAACTCTACAAGCTTGATTTATTAACCGATTTGCATTTCAACTCATACAGCCAATCAATCTAAATGGCCATAAATGAATCATACTATTTACAGCACTAATATTATTCCTCATCTCTATAAACCTCCTCGGATTACTTCCTTATACATTCACCCCCACAACCCAACTCTCACTTAACATAGCATTTGCTCTTCCCTTATGACTAATAACTATATTAATCGGAATACTTAATCAACCAACTATCACCCTAGGCCATCTCTTACCAGAAGGCACACCAACTCCACTAATTCCTATCCTAATTCTCATCGAAACAATTAGTTTACTCATCCGACCATTAGCCCTTGGAGTACGACTAACTGCTAACCTCACAGCCGGTCATCTTTTAATACAACTTATTGCAACAGCAGCCTTCGTACTAATCACTATAATACCCACCGTGACATTACTAACCTCAATAATTCTATTCTTATTAACAATCCTAGAAATCGCTGTTGCAATAATCCAAGCATATGTTTTTGTCTTACTACTAAGCTTGTACCTACAAGAAAACGTTTAATGGCTCACCAAGCACATGCATTCCATATAGTTGACCCAAGTCCATGACCATTAACAGGGGCTACCGCAGCCCTTCTAATAACATCAGGTCTAGCTATCTGATTTCATTTCCATATACTATCCCTACTATATCTAGGCCTTATTCTTCTATTACTAACTATAATTCAATGATGACGTGATATTATTCGAGAAGGGACATTCCAGGGACACCATACACCCCCAGTCCAAAAAGGACTACGTTATGGCATAATCCTATTCATTACATCAGAAGTATTCTTTTTCCTTGGTTTCTTCTGAGCCTTCTACCATTCAAGCTTAGCACCCACACCAGAACTAGGAGGTTGCTGACCACCAACTGGAGTCTTCCCACTTGACCCATTTGAAGTACCACTTTTAAATACCGCAGTTCTTCTAGCCTCAGGCGTTACAGTTACCTGAACCCACCATAGTTTAATAGAAGGTAACCGAAAAGAAGCTATCCAAGCATTGACACTAACCATCATCCTAGGTTTCTACTTCACATTCCTACAAGCCATAGAATATTACGAAGCACCCTTCACTATTGCTGACAGCGTATACGGTACAACATTTTACGTTGCCACAGGCTTTCACGGACTCCATGTTATTATCGGTTCAACATTCTTAGCAGTATGCCTAATACGACAAATCCAATACCACTTTACATCAGAACACCATTTCGGCTTCGAAGCAGCTGCATGATACTGACACTTTGTAGATGTAGTATGATTATTCCTTTATGTTTCCATCTATTGATGAGGCTCATAATTACTTTTCTAGTATAAGCTAGTACAAATGACTTCCAATCATTTAATCTTGGTTAAATTCCAAGGAAAAGTAATGAGTCTCATCATATCTTCTGTCGCTACCACGGCCCTGATTTCCCTAATCTTGGTTATAATCGCATTTTGACTACCATCTTTAAATCCAAATAACGAAAAACTATCCCCATACGAATGCGGATTTGATCCCCTAGGAAATGCACGCCTACCTTTCTCCTTACGATTCTTCCTAGTAGCAATCCTATTTCTCTTATTTGACCTAGAAATTGCCCTACTACTTCCCCTTCCATGAGGAAACCAACTATCCTCACCATCTTACACACTCCTCTGAGTATCCATCATTTTAATAATATTAACGCTAGGCCTCATTTATGAATGATCCCAAGGAGGACTTGAATGAGCAGAATAGATGTTTAGTCCAAATAAGACCACTAATTTCGACTTAGTAAACTATGGTTAAAATCCATAAACATCTTATGTCTCCTATATATTTTAGTTTTAGCTCAGCATTCATATTAGGTTTAACAGGACTAGCATTCAACCGATCACATCTCTTATCAGCCCTTCTATGCCTAGAAGGTATAATATTAACCATATTTATTGCTATCTCCACATGATCCATAACACTAAATTCACCATCATCCTTCATCATTCCAATAATTTTATTAACCTTCTCCGCCTGTGAAGCCAGTACAGGTCTAGCAATCTTAGTGGCTACCTCACGAACCCATGGCTCCGATAATCTTCAAAATCTTAATCTGTTACAATGTTAAAAATCCTTTTACCAACAATCATACTATTCCCAACCACATGACTAACATCCAAAAAATGACTATGATCAACCTCTTTAACCCACAGCCTATTTATTGCACTACTAAGCTTATCATGATTCAAATGAAACTCAGACATTAGCTGAGATTTCTCAAACCAATACTTAGCCATTGACCCTTTATCAGCCCCACTCCTTATCTTAACCTGCTGACTCTTACCACTAATAATTTTAGCTAGCCAAAATCACCTCATTTCTGAACCCATCATCCGTCAACGAACCTACATTACATTACTAACCTCCCTCCAATTATCTCTCATTCTAGCATTTAGTGCAACAGAAATAATCATATTTTATATTATATTCGAAGCCACATTAATCCCCACACTCATCATCATCACACGATGAGGTAACCAAGCAGAACGCCTAAATGCAGGAATTTACTTTCTATTTTATACCCTAATTGGTTCCCTACCACTATTAATCGCCCTACTAACACTACAAAACAATCTAGGAACCTTATCCATAATAATTATACAATTTTCACAACCACCCAGTCTCCTCTTATGAGCCGACAAACTCTGATGACTAGCATGTATTACAGCCTTCCTTGTCAAAATACCATTATACGGAGTCCATCTATGACTTCCCAAAGCCCACGTAGAAGCTCCTATTGCAGGCTCCATAATCCTGGCTGCAATTCTTCTAAAACTAGGAGGCTATGGATTAATACGAATTATTGTAATACTCAACCCCCTTACTAAAGAAATAGCATACCCATTTATAATCCTAGCTATCTGAGGCATCATCATAACAAGTTCAATCTGTCTACGACAGACAGACCTAAAATCCCTCATTGCTTACTCCTCAGTAAGCCATATAGGCCTAGTCGCAGGAGCCATTCTAATCCAAACACCATGAAGTTTTGCAGGAGCTATCACACTAATAATCGCCCATGGTTTAATCTCATCAGCCCTATTCTGTCTAGCAAATACTAACTATGAACGAACCCATAGCCGAACATTACTATTAGCCCGAGGAATTCAAATTGCTCTACCATTAATAACAACCTGATGATTCCTAACTAACCTAGCAAACCTTGCACTTCCACCTACACCTAACCTCATAGGAGAATTACTTATCATTTCCTCTTTATTCAATTGATCTAACTGAACCATCCTACTAACAGGTTGAGGAGTACTAATCACTGCCTCATACTCACTCTACATATTCCTGATAACTCAACGGGGTCCTATCCAAAACTACATTCCTTCCATCAATCCCTCACATACACGAGAACATCTTCTCCTCACCTTACACCTCATCCCAACACTTCTTCTAATCCTAAAACCAGAATTAATCCTAGGTTGAACATTATGTAATTATAGTTTAACAAAAACATTAGATTGTGGTTCTAAAAATAAAAGTTAAAACCTTTTTAATCACCGAGAGAGGTCTGGGACACAAAGAACTGCTAATTCTTTCCTCCATGGTTCAAATCCATGGCTAACTCAGCTCCTGAAAGATAATAGCTATCTACTGATCTTAGGAATCAGAAACTCTTGGTGCAATTCCAAGCAAGAGCTATGAATATAATTCTCAATTCATCTTTTCTCTTAATCCTCATCACTCTTATACTTCCACTAATCTCCTCCCTAACCTACAAAAAACCCAACCCTAATTGAACCTCCCTATATGTAAAAACAGCCGTAAAAACTTCCTTCTTCATCAGCCTAATCCCATTATCTATCTTTCTAGACCAAGGCTTAGAATCTATCCTAACAAATTGAAACTGAATAAACATTGGATCTTTCAACATTAACATAAGCTTCAAATTTGACCTATACTCAATCATCTTCACACCAGTAGCCCTATACGTCACCTGATCTATCTTAGAATTTGCCCTATGATACATACACTCAGACCCTAACATTAATCAATTCTTTAAATACCTACTTCTATTCCTAATCTCTATAATTATTCTAGTAACAGCTAACAACATATTCCAACTATTCATTGGATGAGAAGGAGTAGGAATTATATCCTTCCTACTAATCGGTTGATGATACAGCCGATCAGATGCTAATACAGCTGCCCTACAAGCCGTAATCTACAACCGAATCGGCGACATCGGACTTATTCTAAACATAGCATGATTGGCTACAAACTTAAACTCCTGAGAAATCCAACAACTATTTATCCTAACCAAAGACATAAACCTCACCCTTCCCTTATTAGGACTTGTCCTTGCTGCAACTGGTAAATCAGCACAATTTGGCCTCCATCCCTGACTTCCATCCGCTATAGAAGGACCAACCCCAGTCTCTGCCTTACTCCACTCTAGTACAATAGTTGTAGCTGGCATTTTTCTACTGATCCGCCTCCACCCACTTCTACAAAACAACCAAACAATTCTCACAACATGCCTATGCTTAGGAGCACTAACAACACTATTTACTGCTATATGCGCACTAACCCAAAATGATATCAAAAAAATCATTGCTTTCTCAACATCAAGTCAACTTGGATTAATAATAGTTACAATCGGTCTTAACCAACCCCAACTAGCCTTTCTCCATATTTGTACCCATGCTTTCTTCAAAGCTATACTATTCCTATGTTCAGGTTCTATCATCCACAACCTAAATGATGAACAAGATATTCGAAAAATAGGAGGCTTACATAAAATTCTTCCCTTTACATCATCATCACTAACCATCGGCAGCCTAGCTCTCACAGGCATACCCTTCTTATCAGGATTCTTTTCAAAAGATGCTATCATCGAAGCCCTTAACACATCACATCTAAACGCCTGAGCCCTTATCCTCACCCTTATCGCTACATCATTCACAGCCATTTACAGCCTCCGTCTAATCTTCTTCACTCTAATAAATTATCCACGATTCAACCCACTCTCACCAATCAACGAAAATAGCTCCCTAGTAACCAACCCTATTAAACGCCTCGCATATGGAAGTATTATTGCCGGCATAATCATTACCCTCAACATACCACCAACAAAAACCCAAGTAATAACTATAAGCCCCCTTCTTAAATTATCTGCCTTACTAGTAACAGTTACCGGTCTCCTTCTAGCACTCGAACTAACCAACCTCACAAACACCCAATTCAAAATCACCCCTACACTCAAAACATACTACTTCTCAAACATATTAGGCTATTTCCCACAAACCATTCACCGCCTCTTCCCCAAAATAAACCTAAATTGAGCTCAGCACATCTCAACACATCTAATCGACCTAACATGAAATGAAAAAATCGGACCAAAAAGCTCCACCATCCAACAAATCCAACCAATCAAACTATCAACCAAACCACAACAAGGCTATATCAAAACATATCTCATATTATTGTTCCTAACATTAACCTTAATAATTATAATATCCCTAATCAACCACACGCAAAGATCCTCAAGACAAACCACGAGTTAATTCTAACACCACAAACAAAGTTAACAATAACACTCAACCCCCCAATACCAAAATCCATCCACCACAAGAATACAACAAAGCTACCCCACCAAAATCACCTCGAATTATATCTAACCCATTAAACTCCTCCACCCCTACCCAATCTAAATTAAACCAACCAACAACAAAATACTTTCCAACAAAAACCACACTCATCAAATAAACTCCCACATACAACAAAACCGACCAATCACCTCATGTCTCAGGATAAGGTTCAGTTGCCAAAGCTGCCGTATAAACAAAAACTACCAATATCCCTCCCAAATAAACCAAAAACAACACTAAAGATAAAAAAGACCCACCATAACCTGCCATTAACCCACATCCAACCCCAGCAGCCAACACTAAACCCAAAGCAGCATAGTACGGAGACGGATTTGATGCCACAGCTATCAAACCCAAAACTAAACCAATCATTATCACAAACATAAAATAAACCATCATTCCCACCTGGACTTTAACCAAGACTAATAACTTGAAAAACTATCGTTGTTCATTCAACTATAAGAATTTATGGCCATAAACATCCGAAAAACCCATCCACTATTCAAAATCATCAACCATACCCTAATTGATCTCCCAACCCCATCAAATATCTCAACCTGATGAAATTTTGGTTCACTCCTAGGACTATGTCTCATTATCCAACTCCTTACAGGATTATTTCTGGCAATACACTACACCGCGGACATCTCCATAGCCTTCTCATCAGTCATTCACATCTGCCGAGATGTCAATTATGGTTGATTTATTCGCAACATCCATGCCAACGGTGCCTCTATATTCTTTATCTGCGTATACCTACACATCGCCCGAGGTATCTACTACGGCTCCTATCTCAACAAAGAAACATGAAACATTGGAGTAATATTATTACTTCTACTTATAGCCACAGCATTCGTAGGCTATGTTCTTCCATGAGGACAAATATCCTTTTGAGGGGCTACAGTTATCACCAACCTTCTATCCGCTTTACCTTACATCGGAGACACCTTGGTCCAATGAATTTGAGGAGGATTCTCTGTAGACAACGCTACTCTAACTCGCTTCTTTACATTCCACTTCCTCTTACCATTTCTAATTGCAGCACTAAGCATAATTCACCTACTCTTCCTTCATGAAAAAGGCTCAAACAACCCAACAGGATTAAACTCTGACATAGATAAGATCCCCTTTCACCCATACTTTTCCTACAAAGATATCCTAGGATTCTCTATAATATTATTTACACTAACATTCCTTGCTCTATTCACACCCAACCTCTTAGGAGACGCTGAAAATTTTATTCCAGCAAACCCCCTCGTGACACCACCACATATCAAACCAGAATGATATTTCCTATTCGCCTATGCTATCTTACGCTCAATTCCTAATAAACTAGGAGGAGTACTAGCCCTATTATCTTCCATCCTTATCCTCTTCCTCATTCCACTCCTACACACCTCTAAACAACGAAGCAATACCTTTCGACCACTCACACAATTCTCCTTCTGAACCCTCGTAACTAACACAATTATCCTAACATGAATTGGAGGACAACCAGTAGAACAACCATTCATCCTAGTGGGACAAATCGCATCCATTACCTACTTCTCTCTATTCCTAATCATCATACCACTAACCAGCTGATTAGAAAACAAGATACTTAACCTAAACTAGTTTTGGTAGCTTAACTCAAGCATCGGTCTTGTAAGCCGAAGACTGGAGGTGCAACCCCTCCCCAAAACATCAGAGGAAGGAGAATCAAACTCCTGCCCTTGGCTCCCAAAGCCAAGATTCTGCCCAAACTGTCCCCTGAGGGACCATCATGAAACCATGCAAATCGCATGGTTTTATGTACGCCAGTATGACATATTAATGATTTGGCCCACATTCCTTAATATACCGCATAAAACTTACTTTCACATATCAACTTTAATAGATTTTCCACAAGTAATATAACATACTATGTTTAATACTCATTAATTTATATTCCACTATATCATAACATACTATGTTTAATACTCATTGATTTACTTACCACTATAATCATTACATTATATGATTAATCCCCATTATATGATATATCCACATTTTTATAACATATTAAGCTTCTCTCAGCTAAATAATATTTATGTAAATATTATGCGGGTTGGTAAGAAATCCGTATCAGTTGATTTAATGGAAAAAATTGACCTATTTAGATACTAACATTGCTATATCACCTACAATTGATTTAAATTGGCATCTGGTTACTGCTCGGAATCATTTAATCCTTGATCGTATCAATCATGAATTTACTCTAGTTCCCTTTAATGACATATGGGCCTTGATCGTATCAAGATTTATTGTCCGCCCAGATTTTTCAGTTCGGTATGAAAGCTCCGACTATGCCCCGGGAGGGCTGGATCCGGAACAATAAATTAAGTTAGAACTATCCTCGACATTAATCTTAATAATACCCACTACTGGTCATTCGTAGGAGATCAATTGTCAAGTTCACCATTACTGAAAGGGATAGAACAATGGAAATATAAACAACATATATTGATTAATTTAATATCAATTGAAGAGAAACATATAAGTTTAATCAACATATTAGGGAGAATAATTATTATTTATGAATGTAAGAAACATATCATTATTTAACACATTCCTGCTTAGTCGGACATTTACATACTATATAGATACCCCCTCTTTCGCAAGGAAAAAAAACAATAAAAAAAAAAATTTTTTTCGTAAAAACCCCCCCTCCCCCCTAAATATACAAGGACACCTCGAAAAACCCCAAAAACGAGGGCCGTGTGTATATTTATTTTAATATCATGCATAATTTTTCACTATACATTGTGATACAATGTGAT